AGAAACTAATCGAGCTCCGTTTGATCTCCCAGAAGCTGAAGCTGAATCAGTTGCAGGCTATAATGTAGAATATGCGCGGGATGTGATCCTTAATAGTTCACTGTTGGCGGAAGCCAATGTCCCGGGGTCCTGGGGACTCATTCTGACTGAAACAAGGGGTGGGTCTTTACCAACTTAAATTCGATTTTAGGGAAGCCAAAAAAGGTGAGCGCCTAGCGCGAGCTGCAATCTTTCTAAAGCGCGTTAGCGCATCCGTTTTCTTGCTCTAATGCCTCGTTACGTATACTTCACTCGCTCGTTAGCGCTTTACTAAAGGGCTGCTTTTCTTGCTTGTTTAGTAAAGTCACGCTTTTATTTTGATAGGAGTAGGTGCTTGCTGGGGCAGGGCACTCTTCATTCTTTATTCGAAACTAATGAATGTCGGGTCGGGGGGTTCTGCCTTGTTATCAAAAAGGAAGTTGGGTAAAGCAAACTCCCTCCTTGGACGAGCACGGGGCTTAGTCAAGTAGAACCGGGTTGCGCTGCTTGATGCGGAGATCGAAAACAAATCAGTGGGGCCATGCCGGTACGACTGAATATGCGTTAGAAAGGTCAATCCCTCCCCTACGACACCAAAAAAAACCGGGCCGAACTTCTACCGCCCGCTCCCATAGAACAATATCGTGGCAACGTAGACCTAAGTGGTCATATTGGATCCTTGGGAACCATCACAAGTACGGCCGGCCTATCGAAGAGAGAGAATGCCGTGTCGTGCAGCGGAGCCTAGAAGAAGGTGACTCGCGCAGACAGCTGACTCCTTTTCAATAGAAAAGAATAGCCAAACCAACCCAGCTGGCTGGTCAATCTCAAAGATCTTATCGGCCGGCAAACCGGAGACGGACGACCACGGTCCCGGCCTTACCAGCACCGGAGGTGTACTAATCAATGAACCCCCGAAACCCACTTTCTTTTCTGACAAAATCAACCAAGCCTAACCGGTCACGACATGTTGTTGATATTGATTGAGTTGGAGGGACTTTCGCTGACTGAATCCATCCATAAACCTAGACCCCGGTAACCTTCGTAACCAAAGCGTCACGACAACATCCATCCAAAGGTGACCTTTGGATTCTTAAGTAGGGGGGCAAGGAGGAGCACGTAGGAATGCCGACCACTACATAAGCCACTAGTGGCTGAGAGAAAGCGAGCAGCACCTTGTATAGGTTGGGCGGAGCTTGAAGAAGCGAGCCCCTATCAGAGAAAGCCATTGCGCGCTAGCCTAGCTAGCTAACGTTTTTCAGCTGGCTGTTATGTTAGTTGTAGCGCGCCTTCTCTCACTTCGGAAGGGAAGGATTTAGCAGTATTTTCTTATGATGACCTGGTCGAGAGAGTACGATACATCGGTGTAAAAGATTGAGCTCTGCTATCTTGAAGAAAGAATAGCCTTTCTCTGAATCCGCCACTCACTCTCTTTCGAGTAGGGTTAACAAGAAAGTCAAATCAATCTCCTCAACCTAGAAAGAGCGGGATCTGGAGCTGATTGAATTGATTCTTTTTAACAGCTACCGACTCTTCTCCTCGCTCACTGAACTCCCCCAACCTAGTCTCAGGTCAAAAGATAAAAGCGATGGCATACCTTGAGTCACTCGCTTCCATTGGGCGAACTTTCATCTGTTCTCTTTCCTTCTTTCTGCTTTTTTGGTAAAATGAACCTTATCACAGTTGGTTCGATTTTAAAAAAACCTCATCTCGTTTTGATGGCAGCTAGTTCCTTTATTACGTCGTTCAGTTCTTTGAGTCATTCTGGCATCTGCTTTTTGCTAGTCAAAAGTGGTTGTCTATTTGATACCCTCTCGCCCTTACATACAACGTATTTGAGTGCTTTTTAGTAATACGATACGTTGTGAAGAGTCGATTCAACAAGAGGTTTTTTATTCTCCCTCTGGTCACTTCGAGACTTTGATAACAGCTAGAGCAGAATCCGAATAAGACTTTCAGATGTCACTTGTCCTAACTAAAGAAATTCCCTTTCGCCTTCCGCTCCTAGTCCGCTTTTATAATAAGATAATATCGCTTTGTCATTCAATTCTTCCTATTCTCCTGCTACAAATGCCAAAACAAACACTAATTTTGGGTCACGAGCTGCCTTAAGGCATGCCTTTACCCCTACTCCTAAGCCCTTACTCCACCACGAACAGCGGAGTAAGCTCTCACGACGGCCTTCCTTTCTATGAAGACCCCACCACTGAATGATGAACTTTGCCAGTCTTCGCCTCCAGGAAAGAAGACAGGGAAAGTACGTGAAACTCAAAAGCTAGGGAAGAGAGACTCCTTAAAGAGAGAGGTTAGGTTATGGTCGTCCTATCTAGATTAAGTGCATAGCCTTCGGGAAAGGAGATAGATTCAAGTGAGGACTCGTATTCAGAACTGAACTTTCATTCGAAACTTAATGGGATAAGGGACTTGTAAATGCTGGCTTATTCCGGAGCGAGAGTGGGACTAGAATGAGGAGTTTCCCCAG